ATTGATTTTTATCAAAGAAGGACAGGATTAACTGACGCTGTTCAAACGGGCACAGGTCAACTAAACGGTATTCCCGTAGCAATTGGGGTTATGGATTTTCAGTTTATGGGGGGTAGTATGGGATCCGTAGTAGGTGAGAAAATTACCCGTTTGATCGAATATGCCACCAATGAATTTCTACCTCTTATTCTAGTGTGTTCTTCCGGAGGAGCACGCATGCAAGAAGGAAGTTTGAGCTTGATGCAAATGGCTAAAATATCTTCTGCTTTATATGATTATCAATCAAATAAAAAGTTATTTTATGTATCAATCCTTACATCTCCTACTACTGGTGGGGTGACGGCAAGTTTTGGTATGTTGGGAGATATCATTATTGCCGAACCCAATTCCTACATTGCATTTGCGGGTAAAAGGGTAATTGAACAAACATTGAAAAAGACAGTACCTGAGGGTTCACAAGCGGCTGAATATTTATTCCATAAGGGCTTATTCGATCCAATCGTACCACGTAATACTTTAAAGGGTGTTCTGAGTGAGTTATTTCAGCTTCATGCTTTCTTTCCTTTGAATCCAAAAAAAATCAAGTAGAGCCTTAAGTTCAATTGTTTTGTTTGTGTCAAACAAGTAGTTATTTTATCGGAATTAAAGTAAAAATCAGAAAAATGGAGTTTTCTTTAGTGACATAAGAGCGAATTGTAGAAAGAATCAAATCAAAGGTTACGAATAGTTCTTTTTTTCTCGAGATCTTTTTTTTTTTTTTACCCATATTCCTGATTAGTAATCAGGAAGCTTCTATCGACAAGATAAAAGAACGAAATCTTCCTTCCGCAAAATTAGATTAGGCAAGGCAAATAAAAAAATTTCATGTTCCCTTCTTATGTATATATAACTATAGAAAATAAAAGGAAATATAGATTATAGATATAGCGTCTTGCATCTTTCTATATCTACCGAGAATCCCCATTTTACTAAGAATCCCGGACGAATTTTTCGGGAATTCAAACTCTTTCTTTATTCAATTTGAATTCAAATTTGAATACTAATATACTAATTCAAATTGAAATAATAAAATGGAAATTAGAAGATAAAAATAGGAGAAGAATAATAAAAGAGGAATAATAAAGTGGATTATCATACATATATTATATGTAGAAAGCCGTATAAGTACATTTATTTAGTTCTATATTCCTTGCACTTATTCTATATTTATACTCACTTAGATATACTTAGTATAATTATATACGAATTCTATACTAATTATTTTATTATAAAATATCTTTATAACAGGTACAAATATTAATACAAATATTAAATCGAGGTACCCATTCTATGACAAGTATTGACTTACCCTCTATTTTCGTGCCTTTAGTGGGCCTAGTATTTCCAGCAATTGCAATGGCTTCGTTATTTCTTCATATTCAAAAAAACAAGATTTTTTAGATCCGATGGAACCACATCTCATCCATTCTTTTTTTTTCAAGACTTAGACTTGGATCATAACACAGATATCCATTTAGTGGAATATGGTATAACAGGTGGCTTCCTCAGAACATAAATGAAACAGCTCTTATGTATGGTATGTGGAAACCATGATATATAGGTAAATAAATTTGAGCTATTTTTAAATAGATCAGGATCATGGGATGTCTGAAATGGAAATCTATATGTATGTAGATATCAATAGGGGATGAGGGGGATGTTATTATTTTAGATTTAACCAATTCGCTGAATTACGCCTAAAGGTTCACATCAGAATAGTGCTAGTTGATGAGCGTTATTTCGGAAACAAAAAAAAAGAGTAAAGTCAAATTCATTTGGGTTATTCTCTCAATTACAATAAAATGCAACTGGATCTAGTATGAGTTGGCGATCAGAACGTATATGGATAGAACTTATAACGGGGTCTCGAAAAACAAGTAATTTCTGCTGGGCCTTTATCCTTTTTTTAGGTTCATTAGGGTTCTTATTGGTTGGAACTTCCAGTTATCTTGGTAGGAATTTGATATCTTTATTTCCGTCTCAGCAAATAATTTTTTTTCCACAAGGGATCGTGATGTCTTTCTATGGGATTGCCGGGCTCTTTATTAGCTCCTATTTGTGGTGCACAATTTTGTGGAATGTGGGTAGTGGTTATGATCGATTCGATAGAAAAGAAGGAATAGTGTGTATTTTTCGTTGGGGATTTCCTGGAAAAAATCGCCGGATCTTCCTCCGATTACTTATGAAAGATATTCAGTCCATCAGAATAGCAGTTAAAGAGGATATTTATGCCCGTCGTATCCTTGTCCTTTATATGGAAATCAGAGGCCAGGGGGCCATTCCCTTGACTCGTACTGATGAGAATTTGACGCCACGAGAAATAGAACAAAAAGCTGCTGAATTAGCCTATTTCTTGCGTGTACCAATTGAAGTATTTTGAAATGAACTGATTCTTTCTTATCTTAGCAGGAGGGAAAAAATTCAAGAATCCGCCCTTCCTTTTCTCTAGCCTAACTTAACT